AATCAACGGAAGAAGGTATGGTATGGGCGTAGAATAGATTATATAATATAAAAGAAATCTAGTCATCTTTTTTTTAGCATTCCAACAAGGAGTCATTTATTTAGCCATTGACAGGTGATTCAAGGAATTCCGTGGGAAATTCAATTCTTCATATTTGTAAAAAGAGTAGTAGATACCACCTATTTATAACGCGTGAACCATGATATTAAGCGAGTCGATAAAACAGAAATAACATTTCTAGGAGTCTAAAAGGTAAATGCACAATATGTGAATCGCCCACCGCAATATTATGCGTAGTACTTCGTTGGACAAACGCTATATCGATGTTTCCATCGGTATAAAGTACGTATCTACATAATAACAGATAGACTTCCTCTTCGAACAGTAAAGCGGGAAACAAATAAAAAGGGGGTTGGTTGCTCCTCATTGTAATATCCATATATCATTCTGTTAAAGTTCATCTAAATAGAATATTTTTATTTTAGGACGAATTAGGTTGGAAAAAATTTTGATTTCATATCATGTGTATTCCTTTTACTTTCAAAATACAAACATCGGAATAATTGAAATATTTGTTTGATTGAAAGGTTATTCTTCATCTATTACATTACTTTACTGGATTCCAGTAGAATTTTTCTATGAAGATATTTTTCTTGAAAAACGCTTTGCAGAACGATCTATGAAACCATTAATACAGTTTGATTACTCAACTCAATTAAATTAGTAATGATCCTAGAGTCCACTTCTTCCCCATACTACGAGTGAAAGGGAAAATGTAAAGACTACCATTAAAGCAGCCCAAGCAAGACTTACTATATCCATGTGAATTCTGTCTCCTATCTCTATGAATATGAAGAAACTCTTCCATTATTGATCACTAATAATAATGTAATCAATGGCACAGAGTCAAAAAGGGATTTTGAACGAAGGCTATCGATGAACCAACCCAATAACTCCACCCATAACAAGTTCGGATATGATTTGTGGGAGAATTTGGAAGCATTAAGTACAAGCAAGATAGACAGTTACTTTCTTGTAATTATCAAGGGAGGGCGATTAATGGAACATGCAGGAATAGTAAGACCTATTGTTTCTTTTGTTACCCTTCATAATAAAACAGCATAACAATATACAATCAAGATAAATCACTATCTATCACATATCTCTATTTACCGTTTGATCTAATCCTTACGGCCTCCCGAGTGTTGTTGTGAAATACTTGGGAGACCCTCTATTATATTAATAATCTATTTTGCTTAGGTGTTACCGAAAATAAAGAAGTTTTATTTTTCAACCCCAACCCTTAGTCTTTTTTTTTATTCTATATTCTATAAAAGAAAGCAATTATTCATCCAATATTGCTTGAATGTATGTCTGAGCACTCATAAATTCTCGCGAGTCTGTATACAAAGCATCTTCCACCCTTTCCACAACTACCAATTCCCCGCTCAACCGTTTAATTCAAGAATCAGTCATTAGACATTAGTACTGGAAGTTTTGATAGTCTAGCCCTTCCTATACTCAAATTCTCCCTGGAATCCCAAGCGCAAGGATTGAAAGTCTTTTAGCCTCCAGCTTCTTAAAATCAAAATAAAGCAAGTTTCGGAAGTTCGAGTCCTTTTCCTCTGCTTATGCTAGGCAAGGATTCGGCGACTTCTATTATATCAGCAAGCAAAGGGATTTCGAGTTTTTTCTTGATCAGACGACACCCAGATTTGAACTGGGGAAAAAGGATTTGCAGTCCCCCGCCTTACCACTCGGCCATGCCGCCAAAACGATAAAAATAGATGGAAATATTCCTGGTGGGTTATTACTTAATAAATACTTAATCCCCCTTTTTTTTATTTATTGATTTGCATCTGGAATACCATTTTCCTTATTCCTTTCCTAATAAACTGAAACTAAAAAAATCCTTCCTTTTTTGTTTTGATTGGAGCCGGACCCTTCTATTAATTGTATAGTATCTCAAATATCAAAATACACAACGCCGAAAAATTTCCCTCCTTTTTTGAAAGAAAATATTTGGATTTTGAGTCACACAATCAAAAATTCAGCGCAAACGAAATTGGACCCATTAACTATTGACTGTTAAGTTCTTGGATCTCGTATTGTGTTTCCTTAATGGCATAAGAAAATGCAATTGATACACAACTAATCAGTATCAATAATTTTCAATAATAAATCCTTTTCAATTTCAAGTATAACAACATTTATGTGTAATTTTGTGTATATGTAAACCCCAGAACAGAAATTGTTACACAGATATACCCAATCCGGGATCTTATTTATATATGATATGCCATAGGAACTTAATTAAAGTAATTAGCGTGCTTCAATATTTCATTGAAGATATTGAATATCAAACCCTTTTGCGTTGCGCACTTCAATCGTTTTCCACGAATTCAACCAGCAAATGGGTAAAAATGCCTCTTTTTTTTTTGAACAAGGAATCCACTAAAAAAGTTAAGTGCTAAAAAAAGGTAAACTCTATAGGGTTCCT